GTTATCATAGCTTACAATAAAGCATAGCACTGAAAATGCTAAGATGGTTATACCTGATTACACAAGGTCTTGGTCTTAAACCCCTTATTACTTACACCCCTAATTATACATGCAAGCCTCACCATTACAGTGAAATAGCCCACCACTATATAGGTCGGAGCAGGTATCAGGCAAACAGCCCACAACACCAAGCACAAACCAAGCCACACCCCCACGGGCCAGCAGCAGTAGATAATATTAGGCCATAAGCGCAAGCTTGACCTAGCAAGGGACTACCTAAGGGCCGGTTAATACCCGTGCCAGCGACCGCGGTTATACGACAGACCCAAAATAATACCAATCGGCGTAAAGCACGACCAACACTAAGTCTAAATATTAGGTATAATGCTAAGCTGGGCTGTAAAAAGCCATAAGCCACACTAATCACCTAATAATAAACACCTGCCACTCGTGAAAGCTAGGATACAAACTAAGATTAGATACCTTACTATGCCTAGCCGTAACACAACAATCAAATCACCCATTGTTCGCCAAATAACTACGAGTAAAAACTTAAAATTTAAAAGACTTGACGGTACCTCAAAACAACCTAGAGGAGCCTGTCTAATAACCGATACCCCACGATCAACCCAACCCCCTCTAGCCTTAACAGTCTATATACCGCCGTCGCCAGCCTACCTTGTGAAAGAAACAAAGTAAGCTAAATAGCCACACACTAACACGACAGGTCGAGGTGTAACTTATGAGGAGGCCCAAGATGGGCTACATTTTCTAATACAGAAAACACGAATTAATCTATGAAAAAGAAGCTGAAGGCGGATTTAGCAGTATACTGGGAACAACATACCCAATCGAAACTAACGCAATGAGGTGCGTACACACCGCCCGTCATCCCTGTTAACACAACAAAAATGTACATAACACAAACAAAAACATAAAGCAGGGCAAGTCGTAACATGGTAAGCGTACTGGAAAGTGCGCTTAGAAACAAAAAGTAGCTTACATAAAGCATTCGACCTACACTCGAACGACATTAAACCAATCTTTTTGAGCTGAAATCACACTTAAACCAAACATATACCGAACAACAAAACAAAACATTTGACCCACTAAGTAGATGTGATCGAACAGTAATTTATACCACAAAGTACCGTAAGGGAAACCATTTAAGCAATAAACAGCAAAGATTAACTCTTGTACCTTTCGCATCATGGTTTAGCAAGAAACACAAGACAAGAAGAATCATAGCCTACACCCCGAAACCAGATGAGCTACTTTAAAGCAGCCCAACGAGCACACCCTTCTCTGTAGCAAAAGAGTGGGAAGACTTAAAAGTAGAAGTGAAACGCTTATCGAATCTGGAGATAGCTGGCTACCCAAAAAAGAATCTTAGTTCAACCTTAAACCCAAATAATAACTATTTATAATTTAAGGACAATCAATAGAGGTACAGCCCTATTGAAACAGGATACAACCTGAACTTGAGAGGAAATAACACCACCAATCCCAGTAGGCCTTAAAGCAGCCAACTAATAAAATATCGTTAAAGAATTTAAACAAAAATTCAAACATTAACCAAAAACTCCAAATCAACTAAAGGTAGACCCATAGACATGGGTATTATTATGCTAAAACTAATAATAAGACAACCTCTCTATATGCACCTATCCACTAGCACCGGATAAACCACTAGTTATTAACAGACCACAATAGGCATAAACCAACCCCTACACACCTAAAACAAACTGTGACCCCAACACAGGCGCATTATAAAGAAAGATTAACCATTATAAAAGGAACTCGGCAAACAAAGACCCCAACTGTTTAACAAAAACATAACCTTTAGCCAAACAAATATTAAAGGCAACGCCTGCCCAGTGAATAATTAAACGGCCGCGGTACCCTAACCGTGCAAAGGTAGCGTAATCATTTGTCTACTAATTATAGACCTGTATGAAAGGCAACATGAGGATCTCACTGTCTCTTATAATAAATCAATTAAACTGATCTCCTAGTAAAAAAGCTAGAATTACCACATAAGACCAGAAGACCCTGTGAAGCTTAAACTACACTATTAAACCATATAATAGCTACTTTCGGTTGGGGCGACCTTGGAAAAAAAAAGAACTTCCAAACACAATGACTCTACCTCATAAACCATAAAACAGGCCAACAAGCCAAAAATGACCCAGCATAGCTGATAATTGAACCAAGTTACTCCAGGGATAACAGCGCAATCTTCTTCAAGAGCCCATATCAAAAAGAAGGTTTACGACCTCGATGTTGGATCAGGACATCCTAATGGTGCAGCCGCTATTAAAGGTTCGTTTGTTCAACGATTAATAGTCCTACGTGATCTGAGTTCAGACCGGAGTAATCCAGGTCGGTTTCTATCTATGAATACGCTCTATCCAGTACGAAAGGAACGATAAAGCAAAGCCCATGCCACAAGCACGCTTTAATGAAGATTTACCCACAAAATTACACATTTCTCAAACCAAACCAAGACAAGGTTAATTAAGGAACACCTTAATAATTTATGATTCTACTAAACACGATTAACTCACTACTCTATATCCTGTCAATCCTTATCGCTGTAGCATTCCTCACCTTACTAGAACGAAAACTCTTAGGATATATACAACACCGAAAAGGACCTAATCTAGTAGGCCCTACCGGCCTACTCCAGCCAATCGCAGACGGCTTAAAACTAATCACTAAAGAAGCCACAAAACCAACCATATCTTCACCCATCTTATTCACACTATCTCCTATTATAGCACTAACCCTAGCTCTAACATCATGAGCACCAATGCCAATACCAGCAACACTAGTTAACATAAACCTTGGATTACTATTCATTATAGCTATATCAGGTATATTCACTTATACCATCCTATGATCGGGATGGTCATCTAACTCTAAATACCCCCTAATAGGGGCTATACGAGCCGTAGCACAAATCATCTCATACGAAGTCACTCTAGGGCTTATCATCATCTCAATAGCCATTATATCAGGGGGGTATTCACTAATACTATTTATAGAAACTCAAGAACACATATGACTATTACTCCCATCATGACCCCTAGCCATAATATGATTCACATCAACATTAGCTGAAACAAACCGATCCCCATTTGACCTCACAGAAGGTGAATCCGAGCTAGTCTCAGGGTTCAACGTAGAGTTCTCAGCTGGACCATTCGCATTATTATTCCTAGCAGAATATACCAACATTTTACTAATAAACACCCTATCCACTATAATATTCCTAAACCCAGGCACAATAAACCCACAACTATTCACAATTAACCTAATAACCAAAACAATAATACTAACAATACTATTCCTATGAACCCGAGCCTCATACCCACGATTCCGATACGACCAACTAATACATCTCCTATGAAAACAATACCTTCCCCTCACCTTAGCCATGTGCTTACTTAACACTTCTACCAGTACAGCACTGTGCGGCACACCACCACAATGGAGGCGTGCCCGAGTAGGGACTACCTTGATAGAGTAGGCACGGAGCCAATAATCTCCCGCCCCCCCAAAGCCAGTATTTTAACTTAAACTACTCTTTGAAAAAAAATAAATAACTCTCCTAGGACCCCCCCCCTACCCCCCCCCACATGATTAATCCCAATTCCGACTATAATGTATCTCTTAGCTTATAGTCTTTATTTCACTATGTATAATCATACATTAATGATTTGCCTCACGCCTAATAAACGGGAATTATACTATAATTATTTGTATACAAAAGTGGTATTAAACATGAAATTTACCCCCTCATTTCTCAAACGTTCCATGTTATCTTCGGCTATCCATTCTTAGTAACCATGACTATCCTGTTCCGAATGGTGTCCCTTGATGTAACCCAGCCCGTGAAACCCTCTATCCTTCCACTGCAGGCATACAGTCCCGCTTCTCACGTCCATATATTGTAACTCCTCCCTTTATGCTCTTTCCAAGACCGCTGGTTACACTCTCAAGTTCATCTTAATGGCCCGGAACCATCCCTCCCTACTTGCTCTTTAAGAGGCATTTGGTCGCACCCTTTATATTGGTACATTCTCCCTCATGTTCTTATCAGCTATGCCTGTTCCACCCCTGGTTGTTCTTTTTATCTCTACCTTTCATCTGACACTCACTTGCCCGTTACCGTTCCCCTCACCGGGGCGTAGACCATCTAGTCCGGGTGGAGCTCGCTTCTTGGCTTAGCATATTCCCTATACGTGGATATATTCTTCGTGCTTGTTAGACATATTTTTTTCTTGACCATAAAACTTCATTATTCCTTTATTATAAAATTACCGCACAAAACGCTTTTCCAACACACCAATTTTCAAATTTGCAAAATATTAACGCAACAAAATACAGCCCAAACCATTCCCAAAATTCCATAGAATTATTTTTACACCCCCTGCCCCGCCCCGTGAAAATATTTTACTATGAAAAAAGCAAACACAATTTTTAGAACCGGGTATTTTACTATTTTTCCCGGAGAAAAATTTCAAATGTCAAAATACGCCCCTTTTAAAAATAGTCAATTCCGGGTCATTTTTGAGAATCTCCCGAATTTTTATATTAATTAAGGTAGCACAGCACGGCCATGCAAAAGGCTTAAAACCTCAACACAGGTGTTCAAATCACCTCCTTAATACCTAGAAAGCTGAGATTCGAACTCAAACTAGAAAGCCCAAAACTTTCCGTACTACCAATATACTACTTTCTACAGTAGGGTAAGCTAACTAAGCTACCGGGCCCATACCCCGAAAATGCCACACTGGCCCCTACTAATTAACCTAATATCTTGATCAGTTATCACAACAAGCATTACATTAAGCACCATTATAATCACATCAATAACACACTGACTCATAACCTGAGTTTGCCTAGAAATTAACACCCTATCAATAATCCCACTTATCTCTAAACCAAACCACCCCCGAGCTACCGAAGCAGCAACAAAATATTATCTGATCCAAACTATAGCCTCAACAACTATACTATTCGCAGCCACAACAAATGCCCTAAACACCTCAAACTGAGACATCCACCTCACAACAGAACCAGCAGCAACAATAATTATCACCATAGCTCTAATAATAAAAATAGCAGCAGCACCATTCCACTTCTGACTCCCAGATGTCTCACAAGGCACAACAACCCTAACCACCCTAACCATCTTAACCTGACAAAAAATTGCCCCATTAACAGTCTTACTAATAACCCACAATAAAACCAATATTACACTAACACTAATATCTGCAGTCCTATCCGTCACAGTCGGTGGCCTTGGAAGCCTTAACCAAACCCAGCTACGCAAATTAATAGCCTTTTCATCAATCGCTCACACTGGCTGAATCATAGCAACCCTAACAATAGCCCCAAATATCTCAACACTAACCTTTATAATCTACACCATAGCCACAATCCCAATATTTCTACTAATCAATATTACAACCTCAATAACAATTAAAGACCTAGGAGTTATATGAACCAACTCCCCATACATCATAATAGCTTCATCCACAACCATCTTGTCCCTAGGAGGACTACCCCCACTATTAGGATTCATACCAAAATGATTAATTTTAAATAATATAACTTCCCTCAACATAACCTCAGAAGCCACCCTAATGGCTATAACATCTTTACTAAGCCTATACGTATACATACGATTAATATACATATCATCAATAACCCTACCACCACACACCACACTAATATCACTAAAGTGACGAACACCGAATAAAAAACACCATATAACAACCTCAATTATAACTATAATAACGACCCTTCTTCTACCCCTATCACCCAACATGTAGAAACTTAAGTTATATTAAACTAGGAGCCTTCAAAGCCCCCAAAAAAGGCCACTTTAGTTTCTGTAGAGCCTGCAACAACATCACATCTCCTGCTTGCAACACAGATATTTTAATTAAACTAAGACTCTCTAGATCAGTGGGCCTCGATCCCACATAAAACTAATTAACAAATAGCTGTCCAAACCGGCGGACTTTAATCTAGCTTCTCCGTTTTTGGGCGGGGGGAAAAAACGGAGAAACCCCGGGCAGCTGCCAACTTCAGATTTGCAGTCTGACATGTTATACACCTCAGAGTTTGATAGCAAGGAATGTCCTATTTATAATTTTACAAATTACCGCTTTAATCAGCCATACTACCTGTGTTCATCACTCGTTGACTATTCTCGACAAATCACAAAGATATTGGAACCTTATACCTACTATTTGGCGCATGATCTGGCCTAATTGGGGCCTGCCTAAGCATCCTAATACGCATAGAACTAACCCAGCCAGGCTCACTACTAGGTAGTGACCAGATCTTTAATGTCCTAGTTACAGCCCACGCATTCATCATAATTTTCTTCATAGTAATACCAATTATAATCGGGGGCTTCGGTAACTGACTAATCCCCCTAATAATTGGAGCCCCAGACATAGCCTTTCCACGTATAAACAATATAAGCTTTTGACTACTACCACCAGCACTCCTTCTTCTACTATCCTCTTCCTACGTTGAAGCTGGGGCCGGCACAGGATGAACCATCTACCCACCACTATCAGGAAACCTAGTACACTCAGGCCCATCAGTAGACCTAGCAATCTTCTCCCTCCATCTAGCAGGCGCCTCCTCCATCCTGGGGGCAATCAACTTCATTACAACATGTATCAACATAAAACCTAAATCTATACCAATATTCAACATCCCCCTGTTCGTTTGATCAGTACTTATCACTGCTATTATACTACTTTTAGCTCTACCTGTGCTGGCAGCAGCAATTACCATACTACTAACTGACCGAAACCTAAACACCTCATTCTTTGACCCTTGCGGGGGAGGAGACCCAGTACTATTCCAACACCTGTTTTGATTCTTCGGCCACCCAGAAGTATATATCCTTATTCTACCAGGATTCGGCATTATCTCAAGCATTATCACATTCTACACTGGAAAAAAAAACACATTCGGATATACAAGTATAATCTGAGCAATAATATCTATTGCCATCCTTGGCTTTGTCGTCTGAGCTCATCATATATTCACTGTGGGCCTAGATATTGATAGCCGGGCCTACTTCACAGCAGCAACAATAATTATCGCAATTCCAACCGGAATCAAAGTATTTGGCTGATTAGCCACCCTAGCCGGAGGCCAAATCAAATGACAAACCCCAATTTACTGAGCATTGGGATTTATTTTCCTATTTACTGTAGGGGGAATAACCGGAATTATTCTAGCAAACTCATCACTAGATATTGTACTTCATGATACCTACTATGTAGTAGCACACTTTCACTACGTCCTATCAATAGGCGCAGTATTCGCCATTATAGGGGGCCTTACCCACTGATTCCCCCTATTCACAGGGTACACCTTAAATCAAACTTTAACAAAAACTCAGTTTTGAGTAATATTCCTTGGTGTCAACATAACATTTTTCCCACAACACTTCTTAGGCTTATCTGGCATACCACGACGATACTCTGACTTCCCAGATGCCTTCACCCTATGAAACACCCTATCCTCTATCGGATCAACCATCTCTATAGTAGCGGTACTTATATCCCTGTTTATTGTATGAGAAGCACTAACATGTAAACGAGAAGTCAATATCCCCCTTGGAAAAAAGACACATGTGGAATGATTCTTTGGTTCTCCACCATCATACCACACACACACAGAACCCACATTTATACTAAATAATACCTACGCCCCTATTCGAAACCTTATCTCCTATATAGAATGACCTTGGCCCGAGAAAAGACAGGTTTAATCTGCCATCTGTTAATTTCAAGTTAACCGCATATTATGCTTTTTTCCCGAGAACCTAGTAAACACTATTACATAGCTTTGTCATGGCTAAATCACAGCATCTGTGGTCCTCAATGCCACATGCAGGACAACTATCACTACAAGAAGCCATAGGACCAACTATAGAAGAAGTAATTTTCCTCCACGATCACGTCCTCCTACTCACTTGCCTTATAACCATAGTAATTACAATATTCACACTAACCGCAACTACAACAGCCCTCACCTACAATGACCCAACAGAAGAAGTAGAACAGCTAGAAGCGGCTTGAACAGCCGCCCCCATTATAATCCTAATCCTTACAGCCCTACCATCTGTCCGGTCTTTATACCTAATAGAAGAAGTATTTAACCCATATTTAACCATTAAAGCAACAGGACACCAATGATACTGAAACTACGAATACTCAGACGAAGCTCAAATCTCATTTGACTCTTACATAGTCCAAACAAAAGACCTTCAAAACGGCTCACCACGACTGCTTGAAGTAGACCACCGCATAGTTATACCAGCAGGACTACAAACTCGCATTGTAGTAACTGCAGAAGACGTTCTCCACTCATGGACAATTCCCTCACTTGGTGTAAAAGTAGATGCAGTCCCAGGACGACTAAACCAACTTCCACTAGCCACATCACGAGTAGGAGTATTCTTTGGCCAATGTTCAGAAATCTGCGGAGCAAACCATAGCTTTATACCCATTGCAGTAGAAGCAACCCCACTATATCACTTTGAACAGTGGCTGATCTCAGAACAATCACTGAGAAGCTTTATATAGCATTAGCCTTTTAAGTTGAAGAAGAAACACCCTTTCCTCAGTGATATGCCACAACTTGACACAATCTATATCCTCACTATCTACCTGTGAACCTGAATAATACTACATCTAATAACACAAAAAATTAAAACAGTATCAATAACAGCAAACCCAATGATTTGCCTCACGCCTAATAAACCAACACTTATGCTACCATGACTATAAATATATTTGAACAATTTATAAGCCCAGAACTGATAATAATCCAAACAGCCCTACTAACAATATTAATCCCACTCCTCCTAATCCACCACAAACCTAAACTTCTTGGAAACCGCATAACAACCGCAATCACCTGACTCCTAAAAACCATTATATTAAACATAACCAACCAGCTATCCCCCGATGGACAAAAATGATGTAAAATCTTAACCAGCCTACTCATTATTATCCTTCTATCAAATCTATTGGGGTTATTACCATATACCTTTACATCAACTTCCCAACTATCTATAAACATAGCAATAGCAGTACCACTATGAATAGCCACAATTATCACAGGAATAGTAAAAAAACCATCAATTACACTAGCCCACATACTACCAGAAGGATCCCCAACCCCACTAATCCCATTTATAATTATTATTGAAACCATTAGTCTACTTATACGGCCCTTAGCACTAGGCGTACGGCTCACAGCCAATATTACCGCCGGCCACCTACTAATAACTATAGTTAGCACAGCCACACTAAACTTTATTAACACCTATGTTACCCTTAGCATTATAACACTACTACTACTATTTCTACTATCTATTTTAGAGCTAGCAGTAGCCTGTATCCAGGCCTATGTGTTTGTACTCTTAGTCATTCTATACCTACAAGAAAACACATAATGACCCACCAACTCCATCAATACCACTTAGTAGACCCCAGCCCATGACCACTAACAGGAGCCATGGGGTCAATACTTCTAGCCTCAGGGCTAGCTCTATGATTTCACACTAACACAACCGTTGTGTTAAAAATAGGACTATTAACCCTATTCCTCACCATATACCAATGATGGCGGGATGTGGTGCGAGAAAGCACCTATCAGGGCCACCACACAAAAGGCGTCCAAAAAAACATACGATACGGTATAATCCTATTTATTACATCAGAAGTGTTCTTCTTCCTTGGGTTTTTCTGAGCATTATATCACGTAAGCCTTGTCCCCACCCCAGAACTAGGAGCAGAATGACCACCAACCGGAATCACCCCTCTTAACCCAACAGAAGTACCACTGTTGAACACAGCCGTTCTACTATCATCAGGAGCAACCATTACATGATCACACCACACAATAATAAAAGGAAATAAAAAAGAATCAATCTACGCCCTTTTACTCACTATTATCCTCGGGGTTTATTTCACAGCACTACAAGCATCAGAATATATAGAAACACCCTTTACTATTTCAGACAGCGTATACGGATCGCTATTCTTTGTAGCCACAGGCTTCCACGGACTTCACGTTATAATTGGGACCACCTTCCTAATAATCTGCATAATTCGCCTTACTAAACACCACTTTACAACCACCCACCATTTCGGGTACGAAGCGGCTATCTGATATTGACACTTTGTCGACATTGTATGACTATTCCTATACATCTCAGTCTACTGATGGGGATCCTATTTCTTTAGTATAATAGTACAAATGCCTTCCAAGCATTAAGTCCCCGTGGGAAGAAATAATGAATCTTTCTACCCTCATCATCATAGCCTCACTAACAGCAACAGCACTATACACAATCAATATTCACATTATCACAAAGCCTGACATTAATAAACTATCACCCTACGAATGTGGCTTTGACCCACTAGGAAACGCCCGAACCCCAATCTCCATCCAATTCTTCCTAGTTGCTATTCTATTCATCCTATTTGACCTAGAAATCGTACTCTTACTTCCAATCCCATGAAGCATAAACACCAACCCCCCAAATACAACTACTATATTAATCACTACCTTACTAACAATTCTCACACTAGGCTTACTATATGAGTGACTACAAGGCGGACTAGAATGAACAGAATACTTTGGTAGTCTAATAGACATTTGATTTCGACTCAAAAGAACTTATACTATAAGCCACAGTAATGGAACTAATAAAAATCTCCCTATACTTAACATTTATAATTACTATTACAACCCTGTCTCTACAGCATAAACACCTAATAATAGCCTTAATGTGTGTGGAAACAATAATACTTATTGTATTCACAATACTAGTTATATTTACTTCCACCTCACTAACTATATCACAAGTCCCGATACCCATTATCTTACTAACTATCTCAGTCTGTGGGGCAGCTGTCGGCCTCAGCCTCGTCGTCGCAATCACACGAACCCATGGGAACGACTTCCTAAAAAACTTAAACCTTTTATAATGCTAAAAATTATCTACACTACCACCATACTAATCCCCATAGTCCTAATATTAAAACCTAAAATACTCTACCAAGTAACAACCACATACTCATTTTTAACCGCTTTAATTAGCCTAACTTTACTTGAACCAAATTCCAACATATACCTCCTCTTAGACCACACATCAGCTCCTCTACTTCTACTCTCATACTGACTACTCCCAATAACAATCTTAGCCAGCCAACATACAATAACCAAAGAACCCCTACAACGACAACGAACATTTCTTACAACTCTTATCTTATTACAATTATTTATCTCCCTGACATTCATAGCCTCTAACTTGACCCTAATATACATTATATTTGAAGCCACATTAATTCCTACACTAATCATTATTACACGATGAGGACAACAAACCGAACGACTAACCGCAGGTACATACTTCATACTTTACACACTAATTACCTCAATACCCCTACTAATAACGATCCTATTCCTCAATAACTCAACAAATACCCCAACCCTGTTTATACAAATAATACAGCCAACAAGCCCCTGGACAGAACTCATACTATGAGTTGCCTGTCTAGGGGCTTTTTTAGCAAAAATACCCATCTATGGCCTCCACCTATGACTACCAAAAGCCCATGTAGAAGCCCCAATTGCAGGCTCCATAGTATTAGCCGCAATCCTACTAAAATTAGGGGGGTACGGCATTATCCGAATAATACAAATTCTACCAACAATAAAAACAGACTTGTTCATTCCATTTATCGTCCTATCCCTCTGAGGAGCAACACTGGCCAACCTAACCTGCCTCCAACAAACAGATCTAAAATCCCTTATTGCATACTCATCCATTAGCCACATAGGCTTAGTTATTGCCGCAATTATGATCCAAACACAATGAAGCCTATCAGGGGCCATAGCCCTAATAATTGCCCACGGGTTTACCTCTTCAGCACTCTTCTGCCTAGCCAACACCACCTATGAACGAACCAAAACCCGAATTATGGCCCTCACACGCGGATTCCACAATATTCTACCAATACTCACAACTTGATGACTACTAATCAACCTAATAAATATTGCAACCCCACCAACCATAAACTTTACAGGAGAACTGCTAATTGCATCATCACTATTCAACTGGTGCCCAACAACAATCATTATATTTGGATTATCTATACTTATTACGGCATCATACTCCCTTCACATGTTTCTTTCAACACAAATAGGCACACCCCTACTACACACGACAACCCAACCAACACACTCACGAGAACACCTCCTTATAATACTACACACTATCCCACTTATACTAATCTCCCTTAAACCAGAACTAGTTATCTAGTGTATGTAATTTAAAAAAAATATCAAGCTGTGACCCTGACATTAGGAATTACCCTCATACACCGAGGGTGCCACAAGACCTGCTAATTCTTTTACCTGGAATTAATCATCCAGCTCCCTCTACCAAAGGATAACAGTGTTCCGCTGGTCTTAGGCACCACAATACTTGGTGCAAATCCAAGTGGTAGAAATGAACTTAATTACCCCAACAATCGTATTAGCCATTCTCCTATCTCTTATTTTATCCATTTTCCAATCACACAACACTAAAAAAAGCCTTATAGTATTATTTCTCATTAGCCTAGTCCCAATCAACCCACTATTAAACAACAATGAACTCACACTATCACTAACACCACTAATCATAACACCAACTGAAAATATTAATATCTCATTTACCCTAGACACACTATCACTACTATTTATACCCATCGCCCTATTTATTACATGATCCATTACAGAGTTTTCCACCTGGTACATAAACACTGACCCACATAGTAATAAGTTTATAAAATATCTGTTAACATTCCTAATCACCATAATAGTAATTATTACAGCAAATAACATGTACCAACTATTTATTGGCTGAGAAGGGGTAGGAATTATATCCTTTCTTCTTATCGGATGATGGCACGGACGCCAAGACGCCAACACAGCAGCCCTACAAGCTATTATCTACAACCGTATCGGAGACATCGGCCTTATCATAACAACCGCCTGACTTATAGCCTGATCATCAATTAACATACAAGAACTCATAGCCCAACACGAAATAATCAACATCATCCCCATTGCAGGACTACTAGCAGCAGCTACTGGAAAATCTGCCCAATTTAGCCTTCACCCATGACTCCCCTCAGCTATAGAAGGCCCAACACCAGTCTCAGCTTTACTACACTCTAGCACAATAGTCGTTGCAGGAGTGTTCTTACTAATCCGACTACACCCCATCTTACATAATAACACCACCATGACAACCCTGTGCCTCCTATTGGGGGCAACAACAACAATGTTTGCTGCTGCTGCAGCAACTACCCACCTTGATATTAAAAAAATCATCGCACTATCCACTACAAGCCAACTTGGTCTAATAATAACAATAGTGGGATTAAACCAACCAACTTTAGCATTCTTACACATAATCACCCACTCATTCTTTAAAGCCATGCTGTTCCTATGCTCTGGGTCTTACATCCACAACCTAAACAATGAACAAGATATCCGAATAATAGGGGGACTACTAAAAACTATACCTATAACATCATCATTCCTAACCATTGCCAACTTCTCACTCATAGGAATACCATTTCTATCCGGATTTTACTCAAAAGATACTATCATTGAAACATTAATTAATTCCCATACCAACTCATGAGTGATTATAATCACAGTAATCGCAACCATCCTATCAGCTTGCTACAGCACACAAATCATACTAACAACAATAACAGGGTACCCGCGTATCCGCCACAACACCCACAATGAACCAAAAACAATTATTAATCCACTAACCCGTCTAATACTAACATCAATCCTAATAGGAACACTAACAAAGACTTCAACCCTACAAACCACAACAATAACTACAATACCTAAATCAATTAAACTTATAGCCCTAATCGCTACCATTATGGGAGTCCTATTATCAAAAGACTTATCACATACAACATACCACCTTAAACCAAAAAAACTTAACAAACAAAACCTATTCTTTAATCAACTAGCCTTCTTTAATATCCCCCACCGAGCCATCACAATAAACACACTAAAAGCTAGCCAACAAATAACCACTGAATTAATAGACCTGTGAACAATAGAAAACTGAGGACCAAAAGGCCTATCAAATACACTTACACCAGCAATCCACCTTTCAACACAACAAAAAAATATAATCAAGAACTACATAACCATATTCACCACCAGTATAGCATTAGCCCTCATTATTATCCTCATCTAAAAGGCCGTAACCCCCCTAGCCGAGACCAACTTAAAATCACTAAAATAGAAAACAACACAACTAACAACCCCCAAGAACATACAATCAATCCGACCCCCCCACCAAAATAAAAAACACCACCCCCGTTTACCTCTAAACAAACTAAGTCCTCCCAACTAGAATAAACCAATAACCCATCAACTCCCCCCCACAACAACAATAAAACAATAGACAGTATAAACACAAAAACAACAAAGTACTTAACCCCACCAACCTTTAAAACAACGCTGTCTTTCTCTACACTCACACAATACCCAAAAACAACAACTAAACCCCCCAAATATACAATATACATTACTAAAGCCGCAAACGTACGACCCAAGACAACCATAAAAATACAACAAAAAAAAGAAACCCCTATTAAAGCAATCACTCCCTGATAAGGCAAATAAACTACACTCAAAACTACAACACTCAAAGCCAAAAACAATAAAACAAAACCAAAAAAATAATTTATCAAAATCATAATTCTTGCTCGACTGAGACCTGCGGTCCGAAAAACCACCGTTGTAAATCAACTACAAAAATGTCCAACCAACACATACTTATACTATTTAATCTCCTGCCAGTAGGATCAAACATCTCAACCTGATGAAACTTCGGATCAATACTACTAACATGCCTAGCTCTACAAACTATAACGGGCTTCTTCCTGGCAATCCACTATACAGCCAACATTAACCTTGCCTTCTCATCAATCGTACATATCACACGAGATGTTCCATACGGATGAATCATACAAAACTTACACGCAATTGGCGCATCCATATTCTTTATCTGCATCTATATTCACATCGCACGAGGACTATACTACGGATCCTACCTAAATAAAAACGTCTGACTATCAGGGACCACACTACTAATTATCCTAATAGCAACAGCTTTCTTTGGTTATGTCCTACCATGAGGACAAATATCATTTTGGGCTGCAACAGTAATTACAAACCTACTAACAGCCGTACCATATATCGGCACAACACTTACCACCTGACTTTGAGGGGGGTTCTCAATTAATGACCCCACACTAACTCGATTCTTTGCCCTTCACTTCATCCTCCCATTTACTATTATGTCTATATCTTCAGTTCACATTATACTATTACATATAGAAGGTTCTAGCAACCCATTAGGAACAAACTCAGACATTGACAAAATCCCGTTTCACCCATATCACTCTCACAAAGATATACTAATATTCACTATTATAGTAACCCTAATATTCATCATTATATCATTCTCCCCTAATATCTTCAATGACCCAGAAAATTTCTCCAAAGCCAACCCACTAGTAACACCACAACACATCAAACCAGAGTGGTACTTCTTATTCGCCTATGGAATCCTACGATCAATCCCCAATAAACTTGGTGGAACATTAGCCCTTGTAATATCAGTAGCTATTCTACTAACGGTACCATTTACACACACCTCCTACGTACGACCAATAACCTTCCGCCCATTAATACAACTCACATTCTGAACTTTAGTAGCCACATTCATCACAATCACATGAGCAGCCACTAAACCAGTAGAACCGCCATTCACTACTATTGGACAAACAACCGCCATTCTATACTTTACATTCTTCATCATAAATCCAATACTTGGATGACTAGAAAACAAAATTTCAATAACTAACACATGCTCTAGTAGCTTAAATATTTAAAGCATTGCCCTTGTAAGCCAAAGCTGGATCACCCCTAGAGCATCAAAGAGGGAACACCCGTCTCTAGCCCCCAAAGCCAGTATTTTAACTTAAACTACTCTTTGAAAAAAAAATAAATAACTCTCCTAGGACCCCCCCCCTACCCCCCCCCACATGATTAATCCCAATTCCAACTATAAGGTATCTCTTAGCTTATAGTCTTTATTTCACTATGTATAATCATACATTAAGGATTTGCCTCACGCCTAATAAACGGGAATTATACTATAATTATTTGTATACAAAAGGGGTATTAAACATGAAATTTACCCCCTCATTTCTCAAACGTTCCATGTTATCTTCGGCTATCCATTCTTAGTAACCATGACTATCCGGTTCCAAAGGGTGTCCCTTGATGTAACCCAGCCCGTGAAACCCTCTATCCTTCCACTGCAGGCATACAGTCCCGCTTCTCACGTCCATATATTGTAACTCCTCCCTTTATGCTCTTTCCAAGACCGCTGGTTACACTCTCAAGTTCATCTTAATGGCCCGGAACCATCCCTCCCTACTTGCTCTTTAAGAGGCATTTGGTCGCACCCTTTATATTGGTACATTCTCCCTCATGTTCTTATCAGCTATGCCTGTTCCACCCCTGGTTGTTCTTTTTATCTCTACCTTTCATCTGACACTCACTTGCCCGTTACCGTTCCCCTCACCGGGGCGTAGACCATCTAGTCCGGGTGGAGCTCGCTTCTTGGCTTAGCATATTCCCTATACGTGGATATATTCTTCGTGCTTGTTAGACATATTTTTTTCTTGACCATAAAACTTCATTATTCCTTTATTATAAAATTACCGCACAAAACGCTTTTCCAACACACCAATTTTCAAATTTGCAAAATATTAACGCAACAAAATACAGCCCAAACCATTCCCAAAATTCCATAGAATTATTTTTACACCCCCTGCCCCGCCCCGTGAAAATATTTTACTATGAAAAAAGCAAACACAATTTTTAGAACCGGGTATTTTACTATTTTTCCCGGAGAAAAATTTCAAATGTCAAAATACGCCCCTTTTAAAAATAGTCAATTCCGGGTCATTTTTGAGAATCTCCCGAATTTTTATATAATT